GAAAAAGAAATAATAATAACCTGGTCCCGGGCATCTACCATTATACCCATAATGGTTGGCCATACTATTGCAATCCATAATGGAAAGGAACATTTACCTATTTATATAACGGATCGTATGGTAGGACACAAATTGGGAGAATTCGCACCTACTTTCAATTTCCGAGGACATGCAAAAAGCGATAATAGGTCTCGTCGTTAAATTTGTTTAGCTATTATTATTATAAATTATAATAATATTATTATAATAAATAAAATAATATATATATATAAATATATAAATATTTCATTTAATATTTATCATTGATTAGTAGAAATTGATTAGTAGGAGGCGAACTTTATGAAAACAGAAGTATACGCTTTAGGTCAACATATATCTATGTCTGCTCACAAAGCGCGAAGAGTAATTGATCAAATTCGTGGGCGTTCCTACGAAGAAACACTTATGATATTAGAACTCATGCCTTATCGAGCATGTTATCCCATTTTCAAATTAGTTTATTCTGCAGCAGCAAATGCTAGTTTCAATCTGGGTTCGAATGAAGCAAATTTAGTCATTAGTAAAGCCGAAGTAAATGAAGGTACTATCGTGAAGAGATTAAAACCTCGAGCTCGAGGGCGTAGTTTTGCCATACACAAACCTACCTGCCATATAACTATTGTAATAAAAGATATATCCTTAGGTGGATTAGATACCGACTCTATTACGTGGTCACAAAAAACAAAATGGAAAAAAAAAGATACAACTATGTCGTATTATGATATGTATAGTAATGGGGGAACATGGGACAAAAAATAAATCCAATTGGTTTCAGACTTGGTACAACCCAAGGTCATCATTCCCTTTGGTTCGCACAACCAAAAAATTATTCTGAGGGTCTGCAAGAAGATCAAAAAATAAGAAATTATATCAAGAATTATGTACAAAAAAATATGAAAACATCCTCTGGCGTTGAGGGAATTGCGCGTATAGAGATTCAAAAAAGAATCGACCTGATCCAAATCATAATCTATATGGGATTTCCAAAAATATTAATTGAAAGTCGACCCCGAGGAATCGAAGAATTACAGATGAATTTACAAAAAGAATTTAATTCTGTAAATAGAAAACTTAACATTGCTATCACACGAATTGAAAAGCCTTACGGAAACCCTCATATTCTTGCAGAATTTATAGCTGGCCAATTAAAAAATAGAGTTTCTTTTCGCAAAGCAATGAAAAAGGCTATAGAATTAACTGAACAAGCGGATACAAAAGGAATTCAAGTGCAAATTGCAGGACGTATCGACGGAAAAGAAATAGCGCGTGTTGAATGGATCAGAGAAGGTAGGGTTCCACTACAAACCATTCGAGCTAAAATTGATTATTGTTCCTATACAGTTCGAACAATCTATGGGGTATTAGGTATCAAAATTTGGATATTTATAGACGGGGAATAATAAAATAAACCCTTATTTCCCTTTGCATTCTATCCGGCGATGGAACAAAAAGAGAAATTCATTCCTTATTTTTATTTTCTCTTCAATAAAAAAATGAACAAATAATTCTATAGGGTTTAATAAAAATTAAATTAATCTTTTGATAAAATTGCTATGCTTAGTGTGTGACTCGTTGGTTTTTTGAGGGTTAGTAACCAGCCCCATAGTATAAACAAATAACTATAGAAGTAATAACCAACTCATCCCTTCGTATTATCTGGATCCAAAGAACCAGTCAAGATATGATATATTGTTCATATTGTTGTAGCAACTGAAATACTTTTTCATTAAAAAATCCGCTTCTAAGTTGTCAATTCAATTCAATAGAAATAAAAAAGAAAGGGTATGGATAAATGGAAGGATGAAAGAAAGAAAGAAAAAGAATATTGATGATATAAAATTCCAATATGTAAGGTCTATGAGTCATCTCATAAAAAATCTGTGTAATAAAGCATCAATAAGGATTCATCATTAAAAGGATCCGCTCATCGAAAAATAAAGAGCTTCGAGCCAATAAAGACTAAGAATATTGACTCAAGAACTAATAGCTCCATTGTAGAATTCAGACCTAACCATTAAGTAAGAAGGGATGGGAACGACGGAACCTGTGAATTCAAAAGATTCTAGTGAAAATGAATTCGAACGATTCATTGATCGGGATGGCGGAACCGACCAGAAACCAATTAATCTATTCGGAAAAGTTATGAACTAATGATAGAACTGAAATAGAAATTGAAAGAGTAAATATTCGCCCGCGAAAACTTTATTTTCTTGGATTGCTAAATTAGGGTCAATCCAATACGATAATAATAAAGAGTAAAACAAAAGAAAGATTCCTTTTAACATTCTAAATCTAAATCTAAAATAGATAAATATAAGAAAAAATAGTTATTTAATATATTTAGTTATCTATTATCTATACTATACAAACAAGATATACAAATTAATAATGGATTTGATCTAGATTAAATAAAATCCATGAGTCAGCGGATTACTTATTAAATACATGTATATCTTAATTCAAATTATATTATATCTGAATTGAATTCTAAATCTTTAATTTGAATTTATTTTGATTTGATTCGCGAGGAGCTGGATGAGAAGAAACTCTCACGTCCAGTTCTGTAGTAGAGATGGAATTCAAAACAAACCATCAACTATAACCCCAAAAGAACCAGATTCCGTAAACAACATAGAGGAAGAATGAAGGGAATATCTTATCGAGGTAATACTATTTGTTTTGGTAAATATGCTCTTCAGGCACTTGAACCCGCTTGGATCACATCTAGGCAAATAGAAGCAGGTCGACGAGCAATGACACGAAATGCACGTCGCGGTGGAAAAATATGGGTTCGTATATTTCCAGATAAACCAGTTACAGTAAGACCCGCAGAAACACGTATGGGTTCAGGTAAAGGCTCTCCCGAATATTGGGTAGCTGTTGTTAAGCCTGGTCGAATTCTTTATGAAATGGGTGGAGTAACAGAAAATATAGCCCGAAGGGCTATTTCAATAGCAGCGTCCAAAATGCCTATACGAGCTCAATTTATCATTTCGGGCTAAAAAAGAAATAGGCCTTAATTAAAAATAGCAGATGCAGGTTTCTTTTTTTGGACAAATAATATTTCTTTTTTTCTTTGACCCTTGTATTGTAAAAATAGATAAAAAAAAAAAAATGATATGATTCAACCTCAGACCCATTTGAATGTAGCAGATAACAGCGGGGCTCGAGAATTGATGTGTATTCGAATCATAGGAGCTAGCAATCGTCGATATGCTCATATTGGTGACGTTATTGTTGCTGTGATCAAAGACGCAGTTCCAAACATGCCTCTACAAAGATCAGAAGTGGTCAGAGCTGTAATTGTACGTACTTGTAAAGAACTTAAACGTGACAACGGTATGATAATACGATATGATGACAATGCTGCAGTTGTGATTGATCAAGAAGGAAATCCAAAGGGAACTCGAGTTTTTGGTGCGATTGCCCGAGAATTGAGACAGTTCAATTTTACTAAAATAGTTTCATTAGCTCCCGAGGTATTATAAAATGAGACCACGATATGGTTATAGTAGGGTATTTAAAAGAAATAGATTAAGATTCATTTAGTAGATTTTGTCTCACGTATATACCTTTCAAAATTAATCTTCATAAACGAATACGTAAAAAAAAAAAAAAAAAGAAAAACATGTTGATTATATCCAAATTTGGAGGCACCAATACTTTTAATTAATCATGGGTAGTGATACTATTGCTGACATAATAACCTCTATACGAAATGCCGATATGTATAGAAAAAGCGTGGTTCGAGTAGCATCTACTAATATCAGCGAAAGTATTGTCAAAATACTTTTACGAGAGGGTTTTATAGAAAACGTGAGAAAACATCGAGAAAACAACAAATATTTTTTGGTTTTAACCCTACGACATAGAAGGAATAGGAAAAGCACTTATAGAAATCTTTTAAATTTAAAACGGATCAGTCGGCCGGGTCTACGAATCTATTCTAACTATCAAAGAATTCCTAGAATTTTAGGTGGGATGGGTGTTGTAATTCTTTCTACATCTCGGGGTATAATGACAGACCGAGAGGCTCGACTAGAAAGAATAGGCGGAGAAATTTTGTGTTATATATGGTAATCTTTCTAATATCCGAATTGAATATGAAACTTCTTATTTGTGAAAAAAAAAAGAGAAGTGCTGGGTTGTCTAATAGGGTTCTTCCTCCACTAGTTAATACTTCAAGGGGGTTTTGCCTGGAATGAAAGAACAAAAATGGATTCATGAAGGTTTAATTACTGAATCACTTCCCAACGGTATGTTCCGGGTTCGTTTAGATAATGAAGATATGATTCTAGGTTATGTTTCAGGAAAGATCCGACGTAGTTTTATACGGATACTGCCAGGCGATAGAGTCAAAATTGAAGTAAGTCGGTATGATTCAACCAGAGGTCGTATAATTTATCGACTCCGCAACAAAGATTCGAAAGATTAGGTCTTTCCCTATTTATTTCGTAGGAATACCATTCAAAATTGCAAATTTCAAGAAACTTATTTTCTTCCAAAAAGTAGATTCAAAATTAAAGTAAGGAGTGGCAAATATGAAAATAAGAGCTTCCGTTCGTAAAATTTGTGAAAAGTGTCGACTAATACGTCGTAGGGGACGAATTATAGTAATTTGTTCGAACCCAAGACATAAACAAAGACAAGGCTAATAAGACTCATTAAAGGCCTGATATACAAATAGGGAATCTGTTTTGACATGAAATGGATATATCCATATATCTCTGACTCAAATTTATGAGATGATAAAATATGGCAAAAGCTATACCGAAAAAGGGTTCACGTGGACGTATTGGTTCACGTAAGAGTACACGTAAAATACCAAAGGGGGTTATTCATATTCAAGCAAGTTTCAATAATACCATTGTGACTGTTACAGATGTACGGGGGCGAGTAGTTTCTTGGTCCTCTGCCGGTACTTGTGGGTTCCGAGGTACAAGAAGAGGGACGCCATTTGC